TCCCGGCAGTATCCGTATCAAACTGGGTCGGATCCTCCCTGAAATATAACCTAGAATTAGATCTTCATTATCTAAATGGACCCGGGACGTTGGGAAGTGATTCAGTAATTAAACCTTCATGAATCCATTTTTGTTCTTTCATCCAGGTAACCCCTTGAAATATCATCAACTAATGGAGGAAGAGTTATATAACTTACTTTTCCTCTCTATTTCACAAATTGGAAGTTAGAGATCAAATTAGGATACCGGAGGAAGATTACCATATATAGCACAAAATTTCTCCTCCAATTTTTTCTAGTCTAGCTTCTCGATCTGTCATTATGCCTCGAGAAGTGGAAAGAATTACAATTCCCATTCCACCTAAAATCTTAGGAATTTTTTGATAGTTGGAATAGATTCGTAGACCAGGTCGACTGATACGTTTTAAAATAGTTCTATATATTCCTTTCCTAGTCTTTCTATGGCGCAAGGTTGAAACCAAGAAATCTTTGTTACTTTCCTGATGTTTCCGAACGTTTTCAATAAAACCTTCTCGTAGGAGTATTTTAACAATGTTTTCGGTGATATTAGTGGATGCTATTCGAACCGTTCCATTTTTACTCATGTCAGCATTTCTTATAGAAGTTATTATATCAGCAATAGCGTCTCTGCCCATGACGAATTCTAATTATTGGTGCTTCTTAATTTTGATATAATCAACATGTTTTTTTATTTTGAATTATTCAATTTCAATTATTAAAAGTATATGCGTGAAACACAATCTACTAATTTAATCCATTTCAGATATCCTACTATAACTATATCATAGTTTCATCTACTAGTATTTATAATACTTCAGGAGCTAATGAAACTATTTTAGTAAAATTCAACTGTCTCAATTCCCGAGCAATCGCGCCAAAAACTCGAGTTCCTTTTGGATTTCCTTCTTGATCAATGACAACCGCAGCATTGTCATCATATCGTATTATCATACCGTTGTCACGTTTGAGTTCTTTACATGTACGTACAATTACAGCTCTAATTACTTCTGATCTTTCTAGAGGCATATTGGGCACTGCTTCTTTGATTACAGCAACAATAACGTCACCAATATGAGCATATCGATGATTACCGGCTCCTATGATTCGAATACACATCAATTCTCGAGCTCCGCTGTTATCTGCTACATTCAAAAGGGTCTGAGGTTGAATCATATCATTTTTATTTGAATCTGTTATTTCAATGCAAAGAATGAGGAAAAAAAGAAATAGTGTTTGTCTAGAAATAAATAAACCCGCGGTTGTTTTTTCATCCTCAATACCCCTTTTGTTTATCTTTAGTTCTATATCCCTATCCTGAAATAATAAATTGAGTTCGTATAGGCATTTTGCACGCAGCTATCTCAATAGCTGCTCTGGCTACAGTTTCTGATACTCCACCCATTTCATAAAGTATTCGGCCTGGTTTAACAACGGATACCCAATATTCGGGAGATCCTTTCCCCGAACCCATACGTGTTTCCGTGGGTCTTATTGTAACAGGTTTGTCTGGAAATATACGTATCCATATTTTTCCACCACGACGCGCATATGGTGCCATTGCTCTTCGCCCTGCTTCTATTTGTCTAGCTGTGATCCAAGCGGGTTCAAGTGCCTGAAGAGCGTATCTGCCGAAACAAATATGATTGCCCCGACAAGATATTCCCTTCATTCTTCCTCTATGGTGCTTACGAAATCTAGTTCTTTTAGGGTTATAGTTGATGGTTTTTTCTTAATCCCACCTCTACTACAGAACCGGACATGAGAGTTTCCTCTCATCCAGCTCCTCGCGAATGAAAAGATTCGATACGGATACACATCCATTTAATAATTAGTACACTAAACTAAGTAATGGGATTTATTGATATTTCATTTATTACATAGGAAGCTCCATATATGGCTAGATGTGTATATTTATAGATAAAGATAATGCTTATTTTTTATAACGAATCCCTATTTTTTTTTATTTTACTCTTATCGAGTCAAGACAATATTGTATTGTAATACAATAAATAAATAAGGGTTTCGCGGGCGGATATTGACTCTTTCCTGCTTCATTCGTAGGATCAATCCATGACCTCTCAGAGTAAATCAATTTGTTCTTGGTTCGTTCCGCCATCCCGCCCGATGAATCATTAGGATTCATTTTTCTTTTCTATTTTATTTATATTTTAATAGTTGAATCTTATATAGTCACAGGTTTCGTCGTTCCTATAGCTTCTCTATTAATGGTTAGGCCTGAACTCTGCAACGGAGCTCCCAACAAAATGGGTTCCCGAGTCAATCTCCTCAGTTTCTATTAACCCAGGGCTCTTTATTATTTATATTATACTTTATTATTTGTATTATTATATATATTAATATATCAATATTAATGCTTTATCACACTGCCTTTTATGAGGTGATTCATAGACCATACATATTGGAATCATCTATCATTGATATTTTTGTTCTCTCTTTCTATCACCTTTCCATTTATCCGC